TTCTATGTGAAAATGTTCAATTTTTTTAAGGTCTTCTTGACTGTTATTCAAAAGGTCCAATAATGTATGTATATTGTACTTTTTGAGACAATTATAGATTCTGGGAGGCAATTCTAATTGGTCAATAAAAATATATTGAAATGCTAGTTCTTTTTTTTTTTTTCTTAGGTTAACTAATCTATTATGAAAAGGAAAAAGGGGTAAAGTAACTTGATGTTGATTGTTCTCTAAATTGAACGTTTCTTCTTCTACATGTAGAAAAGGAATAAATAAATTAATCAAATTCCGGGAGGCTTCATGAAGTGCTTCTTTAGGAGTTAAACTTCCATTTGTCCATATTTCTAGAAAAAGAATCTCTTGTTTTTCACTCCCATTCCCATAAGAATAAATACTATGATTCGCGTTTTGAACAGGCATGAATACTGCATCTATAGGATAACTTCTGTCTTCAAAGTTATTTGACATTTTTAGGCTATATCCGCGATTCCTCTCGATTTTTAATCCAATACACAAATATATTGGTTCCGTTAAGGTAGCTATATGCTGTGTATTATCAACTATTTCCACAGAGGGCGGTAAAATTATGTCTCGAGCAGTTATATATCCGGGACCTTTGACACAAATAAGCGCGTTGCGCGGTCCGTATAGATTACTTCTTAATACAATCTCGTTCAAATTCATTAAAATTTCATGTACTGATTCTTGAATACCTACTATGTTAGAATAGTCATGTGGTATGTTCTCAGATTTTGCACGTGTAATACATGTTCCTTCTATTTCGCCAAGTAAAGCTCTTCGCATCGCAATGCCTATTGTGTCGGCTTGACCTTTCATAAGTGGAGACAGAATAAAGCGTCCATAATAAAGACGCTTACTGTCTCTTCTTGATTCAACACACTTCCACTGTAGTGTCCGAGTAGATACTTTGACTTTCTCTCGAACCATAGTAATTTTATTTGATGAGATCATTGAATCGTTTATTTCTCTTGAAACCCTTTCAGCTTTTATTTAGTTCTATACACGTCTTTTTTTAGGGGGTCTACAACCATTATGTGGCATAGGGGTTACATCTCGTACGAAACTTAAAAGTATACCGCTTCTACGAATAGCTCGTAATGCTGCATCTCTTCCCAGTCCAGGGCCTTTTATCCTTACCTCAGCTCGTTGCATACCTTGATCCACTACTGCTCGAATAGCATTTCCTGCTGCGGTTTGAGCAGCAAAAGGTGTTCCTCTTCTTGTACCCCTGAATCCACAAGTACCCGCGGAGGACCAAGAAATAACCCGACCCCGTACATCTGTAACGGTTACAATGGTATTGTTGAAACTTGCTTGAACATGAATAACTCCCTTTGGTATTCTACGTACATTTTTACGTGAACCACTACGTGTATTTTTACGTGAACCAATTCTTAATATAGGTTTTGCCATATTTTTTCATTTCACAAGAAATATATGGATATATCCATTTCATGTCAAAACGGACTTTTTTTTGCCAGCTCCTTGGAAGTGCCCTTTCCTTTATTTTATTTCCTTTAGTAAGATTATCCTTGTCTTTGTTTATGCCTCGGGTTGGAACAAATTACTATAATTCGTCCCCTCCTACGGATTAGTCGACACTTTTCACAAATTTTACGAACGGAAGCCCTTATTTTCATAGTTATTATTCCTTAATTCTGTGAATATACTTATTGTTTTGTTGGACGCAAGAAAGGTTTCTTGATATTTTTTAATCTTTAATTGTATCTTCGTGAAAGGAATGTTGAAATTGAAAAAACCACTTACTCTTTTGAATCCTTGTTATGGAGTCTAGAAAGCGGCTGTCCCCTGATTAACTTATACCTAAGAACTTGCTAAAATTTTTATTTTTAGCAGGGGTGGTATTACACAACCCCCTTTTTTAACAAATGGTAAATTCCGGATATCCAATTTTTATATTAGAAGGATTACCATATATAACACAAAATTTCTCCACCGATTCTTTTTAGTCTAGCTTCTCGGTCTGTCATTATACCTTGAGAAGTCGAAAGGATTACAATTCCTATTCCGCCTAAAATTCGTGGAATTCGTTGAGAGTTAGAATAGATTCGTAGACCCGGTCGACTTATTCGCTTTAAATTTAAAATAGTTTTATAGGATTCTTTCTTATTTCGTCTATGTTTTAGGGTTAAAATCAAAAAATATTGATTGTTTTCACGATGTTTCCTTACGTTTTCGATAAAACCCTCCCGTAAAAGTATTTTAACAATGCTTTCGGTGATGTTAGTCGACCCTATCCGAACTGTTCCTTTTCTATTCATGTCAGCATTTCGTATAGAGGTTATTATATCAGCAATAGTGTCTTTCCCCATGATAAGTTAAAATTCCTTATTGTTCTATAATTTTGATATAATCAACATGTTCTTTTTATTTTATTTATATATAGATATAGACGAATTATATATTAATATATGAATTAAATTATTAATATTTTTTTATTATTATTAAGGGTATATGCGTGATACACAATCTATTAATTAATTTTATTTCAATACCATTTTTTAAATCCTATACTAACTATCGATATTTAGGTCTTATAAGACCTCAGGAGCTAATGAAACTATTTTAGTAAAGTTTAATTGTCTCAATTCCCGTGGGATCGCCCCAAAAACTCGAGTTCCTTTTGGATTCCCTTCTTGATCAATGACAACTGCGGCGTTGTCATCATATCGTATTATCGTCCCATTGTTACGTTTGAGTTCTTTACAAGTACGTACAATTACTGCTCTGATCACTTCTGATCTTTCTAGAGGAGTATTCGGTATTGCTTCCTTGATTACAGCAACAATAACGTCACCAATATGAGCATATCGGCGATTACTAGCTCCTATTATTCGAATACACATCAACTCTCGAGCCCCGCTGTTGTCTGCTACATTCAAATAGGTTTGTGGTTGAATCATATCATTTTTTTGTATCTCTTCTTTTAATACAAAGGACGAAGTAAAAAAATATTGTTTGTCAAAAAAATAAAACCGATAATCTTTTTTTTCCTTAAATGTTATTTAGCTTTTTCATTCTATATTCCTATTCATAAATAATGAATTGGGTTTTTATAGGCATTTTTGATGCCGCTATTGAAATAGCTTTTCTGGCTATATTTTCGGGTACACCACCCATTTCATAAAGGATTTTACCTGGTTTAACCACAGCTACCCAATACTCCGGGGATCCTTTACCAGAACCCATACGCGTTTCCGCCGGTCTTACTGTAACTGGTTTGTCTGGAAATATACGTACCCAAATTTTTCCCCCACGTCGTACATTTCGTGACATTGCTCGTCGCCCTGCTTCTATTTGTCTAGATGTGATCCAAGCGGGTTCAAGTGTTTGAAGAGCATATCTGCCAAAACAAATACGATTCCCACGAGAAGATATTCCTTTTAGTCTTCCTCGATGTTGTTTACGAAATCTGGTTCTTTTTGGGTTATAGTTGATGGTTTTTTTCTAAATTAGAAATCCCATCTCTACTACAGAACTGAACGTGAGAGTTTCTTCTCATCCAGCTCCTCGCGAATAAAATAAAAAAGCTTGTATTAATATATAGATGTAGTTAATGATTAATCCTATTAATCATGGTCTTTTTTGACATTTCATCTGATCTCTTCTAAATTTGTGTATGTCTTTTTCAAAATGTAATCCAAGATGAATTCTATTTATATTTATTTAAAAATAACGTAATATCATTATCTCGAATGTCGTTTTTGTTAGAGTTAGAGTATTTTAACAAAATCCTTATTTTCTTTTATCTTTTTCATTTTTTATTACTTTTTTTATGTGAAAAAAATTTCGCCGGCGAATATTTACTCTTTCAATATCTATATCTATTTAAGTTTGATGTTTATCCCACGAGGTCTCAGAATAAAAATCAGAATAGATAATAAAGTTTATGGTTTATTCCGCCATCCTGTCCAATGAATTACTAAGATTTATTTTTCAATTGAATCCTCTATATTCATGGGTTCCGTCGTTCCCATCGCCTCTTGATTAATCATTAGGTCCGAATTCTACAATGGAGCTCTTACCTGAAATTTTTAATTTCATTTTTTAATTTATTTTAGAGTCAATTTTCTCAGTTTTTATTGGCTCAAGGCTCTTAATTTTTTGTTTTCAGAACGAACAGATTTATTTAATTATTATGAATGAATCTGTATTCATGCTTTATTACATTGTTTTTATTACAGTGACCTCATAGACTTTCCAAATTGGAATAATAGATCATTAATATTCAAATTTTTTCTCTCTTTCTTTCATCCTTCCGTTTATCCGCATACCTTTCAATTACCTTTCATAACTTAATAATAATATTTCGTTATTCTTTTTTTTTTTTGTAAAAAAAAATTCAGTTGCTACAATTATATGATCAGTCTATCATATCTTGACTTATTTTTTTGGATCCAGATAATGCGAAGCAATGAGTTGCTTAGGTTATTTATTAATGCTATAGTTATTAGTTTCTCTTATCTTATAGGTAAGTTCTTTTTTATTTTATTTTTTCTTAGTCTAATCAAATCCTAAACTAACGAGTCACACACTAAGCATAGCAATTATATCAAAGGAGTTTTGATGGAAATTTTTATTCAACCTTATAGAATTGCTGATTTTTTCTTAAACAAAAAAAGAAGACTGTAATTTTTTTGCTGTCTGTATAGTGTTATACTAACATAGTTTTAGTTTTTTTATCCTTGGATAAAATGTAAAGACAAATAAAGTTTGTTATTCTTCGTCTACGAATATCCAAATTTTTATTCCTAAGACCCCATAAATAGTTCGAACTGTATAGGAACAATAATCAATTTTAGCTTCAATTGTTTGTAAAGGAACTCTGCCTTCTCTTATCCATTCAACACGTGCAATTTCTTTTCCGTCGATACGTCCTGCAATTTGTACTTGAATTCCTTTTGTATTCGCCTGTTCAGTTAATTCAATAGCTTTTTTCATTGCTTTTCGAAAAGAAACGC